ATTAGTCCGAGTGGAGAGAAAAAAAAAAAGGATTGAACTGAAAATCTTTTCTGGAGATATCCATTTTCCTGGAGAGACAGATAAGATATCCCGACACAGTGGCATCTTGATACCCCCAGGAACAGGAAAAAGAAATTCTAAGGAATCCAAAAAATTGAAAAATTGGATCTATGTCCAACGGATCACACCTACTAAGAAAAAGTATTTTGTTTTAGTTCGACCCGTAGTGACATATGAAATATCGGACGGTATAAATTTAGCAACACTCTTCCCCCCGGATCTGTTACAAGAAAGGGATAATATACAACTTCGAGTTGTCAATTATATTGTTTACAGAAATGGCAAACCAATTCGGGGAATTTCTGATACAAGTATTCAATTAGTTCGGACTTGTTTAATTTTGAATTGGGACCAAGACAAAAAAAGTTCTTCTATCGAAGAGGCTCATACTTCCTTTGTTGAAGTAAGTACAAATGGTCTGATTCGAGATTTCCTAAGAATTGACTTAGTGAAATTCCCTATTTCGTATCTCAGAAAAAGGAATGATCCCTCAGGCTCAGGATTGATCTCAGATTCAGATAATGTGTCAGATTACACCAATAGCAATCCCTTTTATTCCAAGACAAAAATTCAACAATCACTTAGCCAAAATCAAGGAACTATTCGCACGTTGTTAAATAAAAATAAGGAATGCCCATCTTTGATAATTTTGTCATCATCTAATTGTTTCCGAATGGGTCCATTCAACGCTGGAAAATATCACAATGTGATAAAAGAATCAATTAAAAGAGATCCTATAATTCAAATTAGGAATTTGATTGGCCCTTTAGGAACAGTCCTTCAATTTTTTAATTTTTATTCATTTTACTATTTAATAACTCATAATCCTATTTTGGTAACTAAATATTTGCAACTTGAAAATTTAAAACAGACTTTTCAAGTAATTAACTATTATTTAATGGATGAAAATGGGAGAATTTTGAATCCCGATTCATGCAGTAACATCGTTTTGAATTCATTCAATTTGAATTGGTATTTTTGTCATCCTAATTATTATCATAATTATTTTGAAGAAAGATCTACAATAATTAGTCTTGGACAGTTTATTTGTGAAAATGTATGTATAGCCAAAAACGGACCCCATCTCAAATCGGGTCAAGTTTTGATTGTTCAAGTTGACTCTGTAGTAATAAGATCCGCCAAGCCTTATTTGGCCACTCCAGGAGCAACTGTTCATGGTCATTATGGAGAAATCCTTTACGAAGGAGATACATTAGCTACATTTATATATGAAAAATCGAGATCCGGTGATATAACGCAGGGTCTTCCAAAAGTGGAACAAGTGTTAGAAGTGCGTTCAATTGATTCAATATCGATGAACCTAAAAAAAAGAATTGAGGGTTGGAACGAACATATAAAAAAAATTCTTGGAATTCCTTGGGGATTCTTGATTGGGGCTGAGCTAACTATAGTGCAAAGTCGTATATCTTTGGTTAATAAGATCCAAAAGGTTTATCGATCCCAGGGGGTGCAAATCCATAATAGGCACATAGAAATTATTGTACGCCAAATAACATCAAAGGTGTTGGTTTCAGAGGATGGAATGTCTAATGTTTTTTTACCTGGAGAACTAATTGGATTGTTGCGAGCGGCGCGAACGGGGCGCGCTTTGGAAGAATCGATCTGTTACCGCGCCATCCTATTGGGAATAACAAGGGCATCTTTGAATACGCAAAGTTTCATATCTGAAGCGAGTTTTCAAGAAACTGCTCGAGTTTTAGCCAAAGCTGCTCTCCGGGGCCGTATCGATTGGTTGAAAGGCCTAAAAGAGAACGTTGTTATAGGGGGGATGATACCCGTTGGTACCGGATTCAAAGGATTAGTGCATCGTTCAAGGCAACATAAGAACATTCCTTTGAAAACCAAAAAGAAGAATTTTTTCGAGGGGGAAATCAGAGATATTTTGTTCCACAACAGAGAATTATTTGATTCTTCTATTTCAAAGAAGTTTCATGATACATCAGAACAATCATTTAGAGGATTTAATGATTCCTAAAAGTGGATTCATACTTTTTAAATTTGAATTAAAAAAAAACTCTTTATTTATGGTCATTTTATGTGGTAATCGAAATAAAGATAATAACGAATAGAGGGTAGGGGTTTGGTTTGGATCGTGTATCGACATCGACACGGCCAATCTCCGGTAGAATAAAATGTTCCATCGGAACAATTATTTAGTTCAGGGCAACCTCGTCGCTTTTTTTTTTTCAAAAAAAAGCGGAAGTGGGGGGGAGAAATGACAAGAAGATATTGGAATATCAATTTGGAAGAGATGATGGAAGCGGGAGTTCATTTTGGTCATGGTACTAGGAAATGGAATCCTAGGATGGCACCTTATATTTCTGCCAAGCGTAAAGGTATTCATATTACAAATCTTACTAAAACTGCTCGTTTTTTATCAGAAGCTTGTGATTTAGTTTTTGATGCAGCAAGTAGGGGA